GTTAATGTAGCTTAATAACTAAAGCAAAGCACTGAAAATGCTTAGATGGATTTTTTATCCCATAAACAAAAGGTTTGGTCCTAGCCTTATAATTAGTTGGAGGTAAGATTACACATGCAAACATCCATAAACCGGTGTAAAATCCCTTAAAAAATTACCAAAATTTAAGGAGAGGGTATCAAGCACATAAAATAGCTAAAGACACCTTGCCTAGCCACACCCCCACGGGACCCAGCAGTGATAAATATTAAGCAATGAACGAAAGTTTGACTAAGCTATACCTCTTAGGGTTGGTAAATTTCGTGCCAGCCACCGCGGTCATACGATTAACCCTAACTAATTACTTCCGGCGTAAAACGTGTTAATTAAACCAAAAAACCAAATAGAATTAAAATTCAACTAATATGTGAAAATTCATCGTTAGAACTTAAAAACAATAACGAAAGTAATTCTAATTTATTTATAAAACACGATAGCTAAGATCCAAACTGGGATTAGATACCCCACTATGCTTAGCCCTAAACCAAAATAGTTAAATAACAAAACTATTTGCCAGAGAACTACTAGCCATAGCTTAAAACTCAAAGGACTTGGCGGTACTTTATACCCACCTAGAGGAGCCTGTTCTATAATCGATACACCCCGCTTTACCTCACCATCCCTTGCTAATTCAGCCTATATACCGCCATCTTCAGCAAACCCTTAAAAGGTATCAAAGTAAGCAAGAGAACAACCATAAAAACGTTAGGTCAAGGTGTAGCCAATGAGATGGGAAGTAATGGGCTACATTTTCTATCTAAGAACATCACGATACCCTTTATGAAACTAAAGGACAAAGGAGGATTTAGTAGTAAATTAAGAATAGAGAGCTTAATTGAATAGAGCAATGAAGTACGCACACACCGCCCGTCACCCTCCTCAAGTTAAATAAACCTGATTATAAATAATAACTAATAAAAAATTTATTAGAGGAGATAAGTCGTAACAAGGTAAGCATACTGGAAAGTGTGCTTGGAATAATCACAGTGTAGCTTAATATAAAGCATCTGGCCTACACCCAGAAGAATTCATAAAGATGAACACTTTGAACCAACTCTAGCCCTAACATTCTTTCATTTTTACTATCCTATTATATAAAACAAAACATTCACCACATAAAAGTATTGGAGAAAGAAATTTGTATCAGGAGCTATAGAAAAAGTACCGCAAGGGAAAGATGAAAGACTAAATAAAAAGTAAAAACCAGCAAAGATTAAACCTTGTACCTTTTGCATAATGAGTTAACTAGAAATTCTCTAACTAAAAGAATTAAAGCTAGAAACCCCGAAACCAAACGAGCTACCTAAAAACAATTTTATGAATTAACCCGTCTATGTAGCAAAATAGTGGGAAGATTTTTAGGTAGAGGTGAAAAGCCTAACGAGCTTGGTGATAGCTGGTTACCCAAAAAATGAATTTAAGTTCAACTTTAAATTTACTAAAAAAACTAAAAAATCTATATGTAAATTTAAATTATAGCCAAAAGAGGGACAGCTCTTTAGGAATGGAAAAAACCTCAAATAGTGAATAAACAACAATATTATATTAACCATTGTAGGCCTAAAAGCAGCCATCAATAAAGAAAGCGTTCAAGCTCAACATAAAAAACTTACCAATCCCAAAATTATATTAATTTCCTAAACTATAAATTGGGTTATTCTATAATTTTATAGAAGAAATACTGTTAGTATGAGTAACAAGAAAAAATTCTCCAAGCACAAGTGTATAACAACCCGGATAACCATTGTTAGTTATTATCAGATTATAGACTATACTTATATATTAACCTGTCTAAAATCAACCTGTTAACCCAACACAGGAGTGCTAAAAGGAAAGATTAAACAAAATAAAAGGAACTCGGCAAACCAGGACCCCGCCTGTTTACCAAAAACATCACCTCTAGCATAACAAGTATTAGAGGCATTGCCTGCCCAGTGACTGTAGTTAAACGGCCGCGGTATCCTGACCGTGCAAAGGTAGCATAATCACTTGTTCCTTAATTAGGGACTTGTATGAACGGCTAAACGAGGGTCCAACTGTCTCTTATTTTTGATCAGTGAAATTGACCTTCCAGTGAAGAGGCTGGAATCCTAAAATAAGACGAGAAGACCCTATGGAGCTTAAATTTGTAAACTTATACACACATCCTCCACACACCTAATGGAACAAAAACATAAGTAATAAGCTTAAGATTTTGGTTGGGGTGACCTCGGAGAACAAAAAATCCTCCGAACGATTGTAACACAGACCAACAAGTCAAAGTAAATCAACTTTCCAATTGACCCAAAAATATTTGATCAACGGACCAAGTTACCCTAGGGATAACAGCGCAATCCTATTTAAGAGTCCATATCGACAATAGGGTTTACGACCTCGATGTTGGATCAGGACATCCCAATGGTGCAGAAGCTATTAATGGTTCGTTTGTTCAACGATTAAAGTCCTACGTGATCTGAGTTCAGACCGGAGAAATCCAGGTCGGTTTCTATCTATTAACAATTTCTCCCAGTACGAAAGGATAAGAGAAATAGAGCCACCTTTACAAAAGTGCTCTTAGACAAATTTATGAAAACATCTCAATAAAACTTCCATGTAAAAAAATTACCTAGACCAGGTTATTAGGGTGGCAGAGCCAGGAAATTGCGTAAGATTTAAAACCTTGTTCCCAGAGGTTCAAATCCTCTTCCTAATAATGTACTTCATTAACATTCTAACACTCTTAATTCCCATCCTAATTGCCATAGCCTTTTTAACTCTAGTAGAACGAAAAATCTTAGGCTACATGCAGCTACGAAAAGGACCAAACATTGTAGGACCCTACGGAATCTTACAACCCTTCGCTGACGCCATAAAACTCTTTATTAAAGAACCCATACGACCCTTAACAACATCCATCTCACTATTTATTATTGCACCAACCCTATCTCTTTCGCTAGCCCTAAGCTTATGAATCCCTCTACCTATACCCCACCCCTTAATTAACCTCAACCTAGGAATTCTATTTTTTCTAGCCCTATCAAGCCTTTCAGTATATTCAATCCTATGATCAGGATGGGCCTCAAACTCAAAATATTCATTATTTGGCGCACTACGAGCAGTAGCCCAAACAATTTCCTATGAAGTAACTATAGCTATTATTCTTCTCTCGGTGTTACTAATAAGCGGCTCATTTTCACTACAAACACTTATCTCTACTCAAGAACATATATGACTTATTATCCCGGCCTGACCAATAGCTATAATATGATTTATTTCAACACTAGCAGAAACCAATCGAGCTCCATTCGATCTAACCGAAGGAGAATCCGAACTAGTCTCAGGCTTTAATGTCGAATATGCTGCAGGCCCATTTGCACTATTTTTTATAGCCGAATACACTAATATCATTTTAATAAATGCATTAACCTCAATCATTTTCCTAGGCCCACTCCACAACATAAACTTCCCAGAGCTTTACTCAACAAATTTCATAACAGAAACTCTATTACTATCATCCTTATTCTTATGAATTCGAGCATCATATCCACGATTCCGGTATGATCAACTCATACACTTACTATGAAAAAATTTTTTACCACTTACATTAGCATTATGCATATGACATATCTCTTTACCAATATTCTCAGCAAGCATCCCACCATATCTATAGAAATATGTCTGATAAAAGAGTTACTTTGATAGAGTAAATTATAGAGGTTTAAATCCTCTTATTTCTAGAATAATAGGAATTGAACCTAAACCTAAGAATTCAAAGTTCTTCGTGCCACCTATACACCATATCCTATCAAGTAAGGTCAGCTAATTAAGCTATCGGGCCCATACCCCGAAAACGTTGGTTTAAACCCTTCCCGTACTAATAAATCCTATCACCCTAACCATCATTTATCTTACTATCTTCTCAGGACCCATTATTACAATATCTAGCTCAAACCTCCTACTAATATGAGTAGGGTTAGAACTAAGCCTATTAGCAATTATTCCTTTATTAATTAACAAAAAAAACCCTCGATCAACTGAAGCAGCAACAAAATATTTTGTTACACAAGCAACAGCATCAATAATTATTCTACTAGCAATTATCCTCAACTATAAACAACTAGGGGTATGGATATTTCAACAACAAACAAACAATCTAATTCTCATAATAACATTAATTTCACTCTCAATAAAACTTGGCCTAGCACCATTCCACTACTGATTACCCGAAGTAACCCAAGGAATTGAACTTCGTACAGGACTAATTCTTCTTACATGACAAAAAATCGCCCCACTATCAATTCTTTTCCAAATTTATAACCTTATCAATCCAACTATCACTCTAATACTCGCAATTTCATCAATTTTTATCGGAGCATGAGGAGGACTTAATCAAACACAAATACGAAAAATCATAGCCTATTCATCAATTGCCCACATAGGATGAATACTAGCTATTATTACATTCAACCCAACACTAACACTACTCAACCTAATCATTTACATCCTACTAACAATTCCTATATTTATTATTATAATACTTAACTCATCAACAACAATAAATTCAGTTTCCCTTCTATGAAGTAAAACCCCAACAACACTAACAATGATATCTATTATTTTATTGTCCCTAGGAGGTCTCCCCCCTCTTACAGGATTTTTACCAAAATGAGTTATCATTACAGAACTAACAAAAAATAACTGTACTATCTTAACAACTATAATAGCTATAATAGCTCTACTAAACCTATTCTTTTACACACGCCTAATCTACTCTACTTCACTTACAATATTTCCAACAAACAATAACTCAAAAATACTATCCCACTTTACAAACCCAAAATATAACCTTATATTACCTCTACTCACAACTATAAGCACAATAACACTACCCTTATCACCCCAACTTATTATTTAGAAGTTTAGGATATACAGTCCAAGAGCCTTCAAAGCCCTAAGAAAACAATATAAGTTTAACTTCTGTAAGGACTGTAAGACTTTACCCTACATCTACTGAATGCAAATCAATCGCTTTAATTAAGCTAAGACCTCAACTAGATTGGCAGGAATTAAACCTACGAAACTTTAGTTAACAGCTAAACACCCTAAGCTCTGGCTTCAATCTACTTCTCCCGCCTATAAAAAAAAAGAGGCGGGAGAAGCCTCAGTAGGGAATCTCCTACTCCTCCGAATTTGCAATTCGACATGAATATCACCTTAAGGCTTGGTAAAAAGAGGATTTAAACCTCTGTATTTAGATTTACAGTCTAATGCTTACTCAGCCATTTTACCTATGTTCGTTAATCGTTGATTATTCTCAACTAACCACAAAGATATTGGAACCCTGTACCTTCTATTTGGTGCTTGAGCAGGAATAGTAGGAACAGCCCTAAGTATTCTGATTCGAGCTGAATTAGGCCAACCAGGTGCACTTTTAGGGGACGACCAAATCTATAATGTAATCGTCACTGCCCACGCATTTGTAATAATTTTCTTTATAGTAATACCTATAATAATTGGAGGCTTTGGAAACTGACTTGTCCCACTAATAATTGGAGCCCCAGACATAGCATTCCCACGTATAAATAATATAAGCTTTTGACTCTTACCACCATCATTTGTCCTATTATTAGCATCCTCTATAGTAGAAGCAGGAGCAGGAACAGGATGAACAGTATATCCACCTTTAGCCGGAAATTTAGCCCACGCCGGAGCATCAGTTGATTTAACCATTTTCTCTCTTCATTTAGCAGGTGTATCATCTATCCTAGGGGCAATCAACTTTATTACAACTATTATCAATATAAAACCCCCAGCAATTACTCAATATCAAACCCCATTATTCGTCTGATCAGTACTTATTACAGCTGTCCTTTTACTTCTATCTCTTCCAGTACTAGCCGCAGGAATCACAATACTACTAACAGACCGTAATCTTAACACAACCTTCTTTGACCCTGCAGGAGGAGGGGATCCAATCCTTTATCAACACTTGTTCTGATTTTTTGGACACCCAGAAGTTTATATCCTTATTCTTCCAGGATTCGGAATTATTTCACATGTAGTTACTTACTACTCTGGAAAAAAAGAACCATTTGGATATATAGGAATAGTTTGAGCTATAATATCTATTGGATTCCTAGGATTTATTGTTTGAGCACATCACATATTTACAGTAGGCCTAGATGTAGACACACGAGCTTATTTCACATCTGCAACTATAATTATTGCTATTCCAACTGGAGTAAAAGTATTTAGCTGACTTGCAACACTGCATGGAGGAAATATTAAATGATCACCCGCTATACTATGAGCCCTAGGCTTTATCTTCTTATTTACAGTTGGGGGCCTAACAGGAATCGTTCTATCCAACTCTTCACTTGACATTGTCCTTCACGACACATATTATGTAGTAGCTCATTTCCACTATGTATTATCTATAGGAGCAGTATTTGCCATCATAGCTGGATTTGTTCACTGATTTCCATTATTTTCAGGCTACACTCTAAATGACACATGAGCCAAAGCCCACTTTGCAATTATATTTGTTGGAGTTAATATAACATTCTTCCCTCAACATTTCCTAGGTCTCTCAGGAATACCACGACGATACTCAGATTACCCAGATGCTTATACTACATGAAATACAGTATCATCCATGGGATCTTTTATTTCATTAACAGCTGTTCTTGTAATAATTTTTATAATCTGGGAAGCCTTTGCCTCTAAACGTGAAGTCATATCAGTATCCTATTCATCAACAAACTTAGAATGACTCCACGGCTGCCCCCCACCCTATCATACATTTGAAGAACCTTCCTATGTTAAAGTAAAATAAGAAAGGAAGGAATCGAACCCCCTAAAATTGGTTTCAAGCCAACTCCATAACCTCTATGTCTTTCTCAATGAGATATTAGTAAAATTATTACATAACTTTGTCAAAGTTAAATTATAGATTAAAACCTATATATCTTATATGGCTTACCCATTCCAACTAGGCTTACAAGATGCTACATCCCCAATCATAGAAGAACTAATAAACTTTCACGACCATACATTAATAATTGTTTTTCTCATTAGTTCTCTGGTACTTTACATTATTTCACTTATATTAACAACAAAATTAACACACACCAGTACAATAGACGCCCAGGAAGTTGAAACTATCTGAACTATTCTCCCAGCTGTTATTCTTATCCTAATTGCTCTTCCATCACTACGAATCTTATATATGATAGATGAAATTAATAATCCAGTTTTAACAGTAAAAACTATGGGCCATCAATGATACTGAAGTTACGAATACACAGACTACGAAGACTTATGCTTTGATTCATACATAATTCCAACAAACGATCTAAAACCAGGAGAACTTCGACTATTAGAAGTTGATAACCGAGTAGTCCTTCCAATAGAACTTCCAATTCGCATACTAATCTCATCAGAAGATGTCCTCCACTCATGAGCCGTCCCATCATTAGGATTAAAAACTGATGCAATTCCAGGACGACTAAATCAGGCAACAGTAACATCAAACCGACCAGGACTTTTCTACGGACAGTGCTCAGAAATCTGTGGATCTAATCATAGTTTCATACCTATCGTTCTTGAAATAGTCCCATTAAAACACTTCGAAAATTGATCAGCTTCAATAATCTAAACTCACTATGAAGCTTAGAGCGTTAACCTTTTAAGTTAAAGTTAGAGACTTAAAATCTCCATAGTGACATGCCACAACTAGACACATCCACATGATTTATCACCATTATTTCATCAATAATTACCCTATTTATTCTATTCCAATTAAAAATTTCCTCACAATTATTCCCACAATCACCATCACCAAAAACACTAGCAACACTAAAAACAAAAAATCCTTGAGAATCAAAATGAACGAAAATTTATTTGCCTCTTTCATTACCCCTACAGTAATAGGATTACCAATCGTCGTAACCATTATTATATTCCCATCAATTCTATTTCCATCATCAGAACGTTTAATCAATAATCGTCTCCACTCATTCCAACATTGACTTATTAAACTAATTATTAAACAAATAATACTAATTCATACACCAAAAGGACGAACATGAGCATTAATAATTGTCTCATTAATTATATTTATTGGATCCACAAACCTACTAGGCCTACTTCCACATACATTTACACCAACTACACAACTATCCATAAATCTGAGTATAGCAATCCCACTATGAGCCGGAGCAGTAATCCTAGGATTCCGACACAAACTCAAAAGCTCACTAGCCCATTTCCTTCCACAAGGAACCCCTATTTCACTTATTCCAATACTCATTATTATCGAAACAATTAGCCTATTTATTCAACCAATAGCATTAGCAGTACGATTGACAGCAAACATTACAGCAGGACACCTTCTTATACATTTAATTGGAGGAGCCACCCTAGTCCTTATAAATATTAGCCCACCAACCGCAACAATTACATTTATTATTCTTCTCTTACTCACAATTCTAGAATTTGCCGTAGCACTTATTCAAGCCTACGTATTTACCCTGCTTGTAAGCCTTTACTTACATGATAACACATAATGACCCACCAAACACATGCATATCACATAGTTAATCCAAGTCCATGACCACTTACAGGAGCATTCTCAGCCCTTCTACTAACATCCGGACTAGTAATATGATTTCATTATAACTCCACTACCCTTCTATCCATTGGACTACTAACAAATACACTAACAATATATCAATGATGACGAGATGTAATTCGCGAAGGAACATATCAAGGACATCACACCCCTATTGTACAAAAAGGACTTCGCTATGGAATAGTCCTATTTATCGTTTCCGAAGTATTCTTCTTTGCTGGCTTCTTCTGAGCATTTTATCACTCTAGCCTTGTACCAACACACGACCTAGGAGGTTGCTGACCACCTACAGGAATCACACCACTAAACCCTCTAGAAGTCCCACTTCTTAACACATCAGTACTTCTAGCATCAGGTGTATCAATCACCTGAGCCCACCACAGTCTAATAGAAGGAAAACGAAACCATATAAACCAAGCTTTACTTATTACTATTATCTTAGGACTCTATTTTACCATTCTTCAAGCCTCAGAATATTTTGAAACATCATTTTCCATTTCAGATGGAATTTATGGATCAACATTCTTCATAGCAACAGGGTTCCACGGTCTCCATGTAATTATCGGATCCACCTTCCTTATCGTATGCCTTATACGACAATTCAAATTCCACTTCACATCAAAACACCATTTTGGATTTGAAGCAGCAGCATGATACTGACATTTCGTAGACGTAGTATGATTATTCCTATATGTATCAATTTATTGATGAGGATCCTACTCTCTTAGTATAAATAATATAACTGACTTCCAATCAGTAGATTCTGGAACTACGGAAGAGAGTAATTAACTTACTTATCATTATTATAATCAACAGCCTCTTATCACTAATTTTAGTATTAATCGCATTCTGACTACCTCAAATAAACCTATACACAGAAAAAGCAAACCCATATGAATGCGGATTTGACCCAACAAGTTCCGCACGTTTACCTTTCTCCATAAAATTTTTCCTTGTAGCTATTACATTTTTATTATTCGACCTAGAAATCGCTCTACTATTACCCCTTCCATGGGCAATTCAATTTCCCAATACTTATACAACAATAATTACAGCTTTTATTCTAGTTACTATTTTATCCCTGGGATTATGTTATGAATGAATACAAAAAGGTTTAGAGTGAACAGAGTAAATGGTAATTAGTTTAAACAAAATAAATGATTTCGACTCATTAGATTATGGTAATTACCATAATTACCAACATGACATCTGCCTTCCTTAATCTCATATTAGCCTTCATTCTATCACTCTTGGGCACACTAATATTTCGCTCACACCTAATATCAACTCTACTATGTTTAGAAGGCATAATACTGTCTTTATTTATTATAGTTTCAACAGCAACTCTAAACTCTCACTCTACAATCTCAATACCAATTCCTATTACAATCATAGTATTTGCAGCATGTGAAGCAGCAGTAGGTCTAGCTCTACTAGTAAAAGTATCAAACACATACGGAACTGACTATGTACAAAACCTTAACCTCCTACAATGTTAAAAATTATTATTCCCTCACTTATATTACTTCCAACAACCTGACTATCAACCCCAAAAAAAACCTGAACTAACGTAACATCACACAGCTTTCTAGTAAGCCTTATTAGCCTGATTCTCTTATGACAAAATGACGAAAACTATTTAAATTTCTCTATAACATTCTTCTCAGACCCTCTATCCTCCCCACTAATTATTCTAACTACATGACTTCTTCCACTTATACTAATTGCTAGTCAAAATCATCTAAAAAAAGAAAAATCTTCACACCAAAAATTCTATATCTCCATATTAGTAAGCCTACAAATCTTACTAATTATAACCTTCTCATCAACCGAACTAATCATATTTTACATTTTATTTGAAGCCACCTTAATTCCTACATTAATTATTATCACACGATGAGGAAACCAAACGGAACGACTGAATGCAGGAATATACTTTCTATTTTATACACTAATTGGCTCAATTCCTCTCCTAATTGCCCTCATTTCTATTCAAAACTCCACAGGGACACTAAACCTTATAATCCTATCATTAACAACCTACCCGATCAACTCTTCTTGATCCAACAACATTATGTGATTAGCATGCATAATAGCATTTCTTATTAAAATACCATTATATGGTGTTCACCTATGACTACCTAAAGCTCACGTTGAAGCCCCAATTGCAGGATCAATAATCCTAGCAGCTATTCTCCTAAAATTAGGAGGATACGGAATAATACGAATTTCAATTATCCTAGACCCTCTAACAAAATTTATAGCTTATCCATTTATTTTACTGTCCCTATGAGGAATAATCATAACAAGCTCAATCTGCCTACGACAGACAGACCTAAAATCATTAATTGCTTACTCCTCAGTAAGCCATATAGCTCTAGTAATTTCATCCATTATGATCCAAACTCCATGAAGCTTCATAGGAGCAACAATACTAATAATTGCCCACGGCCTAACCTCGTCCCTCCTATTCTGCTTAGCAAACTCAAACTATGAACGAATCCATAGCCGAACTATAATCATAGCCCGAGGATTACAATTAATCTTTCCCCTAATAGCAACATTATGACTATTAGCAAGTTTAGCCAACTTAGCTTTACCACCATCAATTAACCTGGTAGGAGAGCTATTCATCGCCATATCATTATTTTCTTGATCTAACTTTTCAATTATCCTCATAGGAATAAATATCGTAATTACAGCTATATACTCAATTTACATAATCATCACAACACAACGAGGCAAACTAACAAATCACATGAATAATTTACAACCCTCACACACCCGAGAACTAACCCTCATAATTCTTCATATCATCCCATTAGTACTCCTTACCATTAACCCAAAACTGATTACGGGCTTAACAATATGTAAATATAGTTTACAAAAAACATTAGACTGTGAATCTAACAACAGGAAATAACCTTCCTTATTTACCAAGAAAGTATGCAAGAACTGCTAACTCATGCCACCATGTTTAAACACATGGCTTTCTTACTTTTATAGGATAAAAGCAATCCATTGGTCTTAGGAACCAAAAATCTTGGTGCAAATCCAAATAAAAGTAATTAACATAATCACATCATCTATTCTTACAATCTTTATTATTCTTTTATCCCCAGTCCTTATTTCTATAACTAATTTAATTAAACATATTAACTTCCCATTTTATGCCACCTCATCAATTAAATTTTCATTCTTCTTAAGCCTAGTACCCTTACTCCTATTCATTCACCAAAACACAGAATATATAATTACTAGTTGACACTGAATTACTATTAACACTATTAACATTACCATAAGCTTTAAAATTGATTATTTTTCTATCCTATTCCTATCAGTAGCATTATACGTTACATGATCTATCATACAATTCTCCTCATGATATATACATTCAGACTATCATATCAATCGATTTATCAAATATCTCACAATATTTCTTATCACAATAATCATTTTAACCTCAGCTAATAATTTATTTCAACTGTTCATTGGATGAGAAGGAGTCGGAATTATATCTTTCCTACTAATCGGATGATGGTATGGACGTGCCGACGCAAACACAGCAGCTCTACAAGCCATTCTCTACAACCGAATTGGAGACGTCGGATTTATTCTAGCTATAACATGATACTGCCTAAACATAAACTCCTGAGAACTTCAACAAATTCTACTCACTAACAACAGCAACTCCATTCCACTCCTAGGCTTACTAATCGCAGCAACTGGAAAATCAGCCCAATTTGGACTCCATCCATGACTACCTTCAGCTATAGAAGGACCTACACCAGTATCAGCTCTACTACACTCAAGCACTATAGTTGTTGCAGGCATCTTCCTTCTCATTCGATTTCACCCACTCCTATCAAACAACAACATAGTCCTAACAGCAATGATATGCCTCGGAGCTTTAACCACATTATTTACAGCTATCTGCGCACTAACACAAAACGATGTGAAAAAAATTGTAGCCTTCTCTACATCAAGCCAGCTAGGCTTAATAATAGTGACCCTAGGAATTAACCAACCATACCTAGCCTTTCTCCACATTTGCACGCACGCATTCTTCAAAGCTATACTATTTATATGCTCAGGATCAATAATCCACAACCTCAATGATGAACAGGACATTCGAAAAATAGGAGGAGTAATAAAAATTATACCATTTACATCATCCTGCCTAATCATCGGGAGCCTAGCCTTAACAGGAATACCTTTCCTAACTGGATTCTACTCCAAAGACTCCATCATTGAATCCATCAGTGTAAGCAATACCAACGCCTGAGCCCTTCTAATCACACTAATCGCCACATCAATAACAGCCATATACAGCATTCGAATTATTTACTTCGTAGCAATAACCAAACCCCGACATCCTCCCCTAATTATTATCAACGAAAACGACCCAAACCTCGTTAATCCTATCAAACGATTAGCACTAGGTAGCATTCTAGCCGGCTACATAATCTCAAGCAGCATCCCTCCAACCAACATTCAAGTCCTTACAATACCATGATATTTAAAACTGATAGCCCTAATAATTTCCATCTTAGGATTTGTTATCGCATTAGAACTAAACAACCTAACTCTAAAATTTTCTATTAACAAAATCAAACCTTACTCAATATTCTCAACCTCCCTGGGCTTCTTCCCATCAATTCTTCACCGTACAATTCCACTAAAATCCCTTGACCCTAGTTTTAAAGTATCCTTAGGACTCTTAGATATAATCTGACTAGAAAAATCAACCCCAAAATCAACTTCATTTATTCACACCTTCACATCAAAAATATTAACTAATCAAAAAGGAATAATCAAACTATATTTTCTCTCATTCATAATTACCATAATTCTAGTAACTATCCTTTACATAATTAATCCCGAGTGATTTCGATAATAATAAAAATCCCAGCAAACAAAGACCACCCAGCCACAACCATTATCCAAGTAGCACAACTATACATTGCCGCAACCCCAATTCCACCCTCTAATATAACCCCTACATCATCAATCTCATATATTATTAAATCACTTAAACTATCAAAACTAACAAACTCAATCTCATTAAAATAATCAATAAATCACATGAATATAACTTCTATTAAAAATCCAACAACTAAAAAACTAAAAATCAATCAACTAGAACCCCAAGTCTCAGGATACTCCTCAGTGGCCATAGCCGTTGTATAACCAAATACAACCAACATTCCACCCAAATAAATTAAAAACACTAATAAACCTAAAAATGAACCTCCATAACCCAAAATTATTAAACAACCAACAAACCCACTAATAATTAACCCTAATCCCCCATAAATAGGTGAAGGCTTTAACGCTAACCCAAGGCAACCACCCAAAAATACTAAACTTAAAATAAAAATATAATTATTCATTGTTTCCACACAGCATTTAACCGCGACCAATGACATGAAAAATCACCGTTGTAATTCAACTATAGAAACTCTTAATGACAAACATCCGAAAAACCCACCCATTATTTAAAATTATTAATCATTCCTTCATTGACTTACCTGCTCCTTCAAACATTTCGTCATGATGAAACTTCGGCTCACTATTAGGAATCTGCCTAATAATCCAAATTATCACAGGCCTCTTCCTAGCAATACACTACACATCAGACACAATAACAGCATTCTCATCAGTAACACATATTTGCCGAGACGTAAACTACGGATGACTAATTCGATATATACACGCAAACGGAGCATCAATATTCTTTATTTGCCTTTTTCTTCACGTAGGACGAGGGATATATTACGGATCCTACACCTTTATAGAAACGTGAAACATCGGAGTAGTCCTACTTTTCACAGTCATAGCCACTGCATTCATAGGCTATGTACTCCCATGAGGACAAATATCGTTCTGAGGTGCAACAGTAATTACAAACCTATTATCAGCAATCCCATACATCGGAACCACCCTAGTAGAATGAATCTGAGGGGGATTCTCAGTAGACAAAGCAACACTAACACGTTTCTTTGCATTTCACTTTATCCTTCCATTTATTATTACAGCTCTAGTCTTCGTACACCTATTATTTCTCCACGAAACAGGTTCTAACAACCCAACAGGCCTAAACTCCGATTCAGACAAAATTCCATTCCACCCTTACTATACAATCAAAGACATTCTAGGAGTAATCATGATAATCACATTCCTAATGACCCTAGTACTGTTCTTCCCAGACTTATTAGGAGACCCAGACAACTACACACCAGCTAATCCACTTAATACCCCACCTCACATCAAACCAGAATGATATTTCCTATTTGCATACGCCATCTTACGATCTATCCCTAACAAACTAGGAGGAGTTTTAGCCCTAATCCTATCCATTTTAATCCTAGCCCTCCTACCATTTCTTCATACATCTAAACAACGAAGCTTGATATTCCGTCCTATCACCCAAACTCTATACTGAATTTTAGTAGCTAACCTCCTTGTATTAACCTGAATTGGAGGCCAACCAGTAGAACATCCATTTATTATTATTGGCCAACTAGCATCAATCAGTTACTTCTCTATTATCCTAATCTTCATACCAATCGCAGGAATAATCGAAGACAACATACTCAAATGAAACCTATGTCCTAATAGTATATATTATTACTTTGGTCTTGTAAACCAAAAATGAAGAAATTATCTTCTTAGGACATCAAGAAGAAGGAATTCACTCCCCACCATCAACACCCAAAGCTGATATTCTCGTTAAACTACTTCTTGACGTACATAAAACTATTCAGTACATTAAAACATTTATGTATATCGTACATTAAATTATTTTCCCCTAGCATATAAGCAAGTATTATTAATCAATGATCCTAAGACATACAAACCTCATTCACTAAACAACCTACACAACATGAATATTATGCAAAGTACATTTTAATTAATGCTAGTTAAACATATCTGTGTTATCTTACATACACCATTATAATCATAAACCTTTCTCTTCCATATGACTATCCCCTTCCTCATTTTGTCCCTTGTTCTACCATCCTCCGTGAAACCAACAACCCGCCCACCTATGCCCCTCTTCTCGCTCCGGGCCCATTAAACTTGGGGGTAGCTATACTGAAACTTTATCAGACATCTGGTTCTTACTTCAGGGCCATCAAATGCGTTATCGCCCATACGTTCCCCTTAAATAAGACATCTCGATGGTACGGGTCTAATCAGCCCATGACCAACATAACTGTGGTGTCATGCATTTGGTATTTTTTAACTTTTGGGATGCTATCACTCAGCATAGCCGTCAAGGCATGAAGGTCAACTTACAGTCTAGCCGAACTTTCTAGTTAAGGATCATTAATCCGCATAATAGAAACCCCCTAAGGCAATCTTTTAATGCTTGAATGACATATTACTAAAATACTACAGATTTTGTGAACAAACCCCCCCAACCCCCAAAATGCCAAACCCCAAAAACATTTCCCGCAGACCCTAGATTTTTACATTCTAGTGGTTCACAAAATATAACTTTATTTTCAGTATTAGACAAATAATTTTATACACCTGCATCTCCTAACAAACTAATTCATATAAAAACTTTCCCAACGGAAATTTCCTA